ATCGATCGGAATGAATAGCCACATGTATATTTTTCCTCCTTTCTTATAAGTGGAATCGTTTTCTATACGATATATATTAACTCGATTATCTCAGTCATTTTTTTGATGACTTTTTTTTGTTCGATTCGCTGCCATTCCAGTCGAATAAGTGAAATAGATAAAGGTTTATCTATTTATTTATTAAATATCTTTTTATTATCTTTTTATTAAATATCTTTTTATTATCTTTTTATTAAATATTGATTTATTTATTAAATATTTCACTTATTTTCATTTTCATCTTCGTCATCAGATTCAAAAAAGTTCTTTCTTACCCAAATGATTATGATCAATATGAATTCCAACAACTTCATGAAGAAAATGATGAAGAAAATGTGTCCAACCAACCAACCAGCCAAACTACTTCTTACAAATAGGATCTTCTTTTCGTTGTCGTTGTTATAGCGAGAGAGACAAAAGTTGACTAATCCGGGGATCATTGAATCAGGTTCAAGGTGCGGGTTGCATAATTGCACAAAGAAATTAATAATAAATTCCAATTGAAGGCGGAGCACGTACTTTCTTTTAGTGATAAGATCGTGAGGATCCAAAAAGCGCCTGTTGCGCAAAGTTTTTCGACTAGTCCAGAAGAGTTGAACGAAGAATGAGCCTAGAAATAGCATAATGATGCTATGAGGTTGAACCAATCCTTCATGGAGCGGCTTATTGTAGATCGATGTGAACATCACGAACTGTCCCGTAACAAAACCAGACACCGTTGCTACCCGTCTCTGGTTGTCTTTTATGAAGAACTGTTTGTCTTTTATGAGGAAACTGAATACAACGAAGGAATAGCCGAGACCTACGGTGGCTGTGGTCATAAATCCACAAAAGAGTCCACCTCCAATCACTGAATTGAGTATTTTGTTCGCTAGGAACAGTAAAAATGTTTTCATAATAATGAATGGAATTAAAATAAAACTCAAACTGAACTAAACTACTTTATCTCTAATTTGGAACCGGTATGAAATGATGAATAGGTACGAATAGGTACGAATAGAACAAAAGAGGAAATACAAAAAGTAGAGAAAATTTCTCTACTTTTTGTATTTCCTTAATTAATTAATTAAATTTCCTTTAATTTAGGGCGAAATTCTTTAAAAACCTCTGCCTTTTTTAAAATATCCTGAACCGTTTCTGTAGGTTGAGCACCCTTTTCAAGGAAATATAGAATAGCAGGAACATTTAAATAAGTTTGATTTTTTATCGGATCATAAAAACCCACTTTCCCAAGATCTCTTCCTTCTCTTCGAGATCGAACATCAATTGCAACGATTCGATAGACGGCTCATTGGGATAGATGTAGATGAATAATACCCCCCCCTAGAAACGTATAGGAAGTTTTCGCCTCGTACGGCTCGAGAAAAAATGATTCCAAGTTCTATTTTTTTATTATATTATATATTCTATATAATAACAATGGCAAATAGATCTATAAAATGATCAAATCAATTAGATTATGATTGAAGTCCTTTTCTTTTTTATTCTTCCTTCCTGAAAACAAAAAAACCATTCGTACTCATAACTCAAGTTGAATAACTCTCAAATAGCTGAAAGGAAAATCTTTAAAGCATTTCATTTTTTGAGTGGTCTTTAAACCCTTTTCCTTTTTGTTTGTCTCGTTTACAAATCTATTTGTATTGGATTTTTTCTGGTCTAGTTATTGAGACAATTGAAAGGGTCTTTCCTTGTTCTGGGATCCTTTATCTTTTCTTTGTTTTAAATCATTAGGTTTAGACATAACTTCGGTGATTTTTAATCCTTTCAAAATGGCAGCAACCTGCCTTTTTTTGTGATTTCTTTCTATCTTCTATCAAAGAATCATACAAACGGTTGATTCCCACGCGATAGATTTTGTATCGAAAGAGTTTTGTCAATTCTAAGAAATTTTTCTTTTCGACTGGAACCTTTTCAATTTCCATATCGAAGATATACTTACGAAGTTGTTCCAATTTATTGATTGGCATTAACCCTAGATCCTTGCCCCTGAGAAATGAATCAATACTTTCTACTCGAGCTTCATCATAGACTATTTACATTACAACCCCCCCCAAAAAAAAAAAATAAAGGAGAGGTTCCAGCGGAACAGAACAACCGATGTCGAGCCAAGAGCACCTTCATTCTTATATAAAGTGGTGGGTGTAAAAATCCACAACGGATCGTGTCCTTCAAGTCGCACGTTGCTTTCTACCATATCGTTTCAAACGAAGTTTTACCATAACATTTTTCTAATTTGAAGCCAGTATGAAATCATGAATAATCATTTGTTCAGTCGGTAGGAACAAGTTTTACCAAGAATTCCCCTTCATTATTGTATAATTATTCCAGCGATTCTTGATTGTTTTTCGAATTAAGAAAATCGTGTATTTTTCTGACAATTTCGTCCCTATCTTCATTTTCCAAACCTTCTATTTCTAGAAGGTCATCGCGAGTGTAGATTACGATCATTCATTATCAGTTC